AAATAGTAAATAGAAATATCTAATAGAGAAAATAGAAAGAAAAAGAAATAATAGAAGATCTCTTGACAGTAGTATATGTTGTATATGTAAATCCTAGATGTGAAAAGAGTCATAATTCATCTATAATCTATAAAAGGTAACGGATATGGTACATAAAGAAGAATAGGCGCACAACAAAAAAAAAAAAAAAAAAGAAAATACAAGAGTACATATAGAAAGAATTGAAAATTGACTCATTCACTGAGTAAAGGATTGAATTGGATTCGATTGCTCAATCGAATGCTAACTTCCATTTATTTCTTATGGAATTAACCGATCAACTTGCTATCGGATCTTTCTTTTCGATTCAGTACTTTTCAAAAAAGAATTTCGACATATTTATTATGATTTATGATTATGATAAACAATCCCACTACTTCTAATCCTGTGGTTTCTACACTTGAAGAACAAAACCTAGGGCGTATCACTCAAATTATTGGCCCAGTACTGGATGTCATTTTTCCACCGGGCAAGATGCCTAATATTTATAATGCTTTGGTAATTAAAGGTCGAGATACTGTCGGTCAGCAAATTAATGTAACTTGTGAAGTACAACAATTATTAGGAAATAATCGAGTGAGAACTGTAGCTATGAGTGCTACAGATGGTCTGATGAGAGGAATGAAAGTGATTAACACGGGAGCTCCTCTAAGTGTTCCAGTCGGGGGAGCTACTCTCGGACGAATTTTCAACGTTCTTGGAGAGCCCGTTGATAATTTAGGTCCTGTCGATACTCGCACAACATCTCCTATTCATAGATCTGCACCCGCCTTCATACAGTTAGATACGAAATTATCAATCTTTGAAACAGGGATTAAAGTGGTAGATCTTTTAGCTCCCTATCGCCGTGGCGGAAAAATCGGACTATTTGGGGGAGCTGGAGTGGGTAAAACAGTACTCATAATGGAATTGATCAACAACATTGCCAAAGCTCACGGAGGCGTATCTGTATTTGGCGGAGTAGGTGAACGTACTCGTGAAGGAAATGATCTCTACATGGAAATGAAAGAATCCGGGGTGATTAATGAAAAAAATCTTGCAGAATCAAAAGTAGCTCTAGTCTATGGTCAAATGAATGAACCGCCAGGAGCTCGTATGAGAGTTGGCTTGACTGCCCTAACCATGGCGGAATATTTTAGGGATGTTAATGAGCAAGACGTACTTCTATTCATCGACAATATATTTCGTTTCGTTCAAGCAGGGTCCGAAGTCTCTGCCTTATTAGGTAGAATGCCTTCTGCAGTGGGTTATCAACCTACCCTTAGTACGGAAATGGGTTCTTTGCAAGAAAGAATTACTTCTACTAAACAAGGATCCATAACATCGATCCAAGCAGTTTATGTACCTGCGGATGATTTGACCGACCCTGCTCCTGCCACGACATTTGCACATTTAGATGCTACTACCGTATTATCAAGAGGATTAGCTGCCAAAGGTATTTATCCAGCAGTAGATCCCTTGGATTCAACGTCAACTATGTTACAACCTAGGATCGTTGGTGAGGAACATTATGAAACTGCGCAAAGGGTTAAGCAAACTTCACAACGTTACAAAGAACTTCAGGACATTATAGCTATCCTTGGGTTGGACGAATTATCCGAAGAAGATCGTTTAACTGTAGCAAGAGCACGAAAAATTGAGCGTTTCTTATCACAACCCTTCTTTGTGGCAGAAGTATTTACTGGTTCTCCAGGGAAATATGTTGGTCTCGCAGAAACAATTCGGGGGTTTAAATTCATCCTTTCCGGAGAATTAGACGGTCTTCCCGAGCAGGCCTTTTATTTGGTGGGTAACATCGATGAAGCTACCACGAAAGCTATGAACTTAGAAGAGGAGAACAAATTGAAAAAATGACCTTAAATCTTTGTGTACTGACTCCTAATCGAATGATTTGGAATTCCGAAGTGAAAGAGATTATTTTATCTACTAATAGTGGACAAATTGGGATATTACCAAACCATGCCCCCATTGCCACGGCTGTAGATATAGGTCTTTTGAGAATACGGCTAAACGACCGATGGTTAACGGCGGCTCTTATGGGTGGTTTTGCTAGAATAAGTAATAATGAGATCACCATTTTAGGAAATGGTGCGGAAATTAGTACTGACATTGATCCACAAGAAGCTCAACAAACTCTTGAAATAGCTGAAGCTAACTTGAGTAGAGCTGAGGGTAAGAGACAAGCAATTGAGGCAAATCTAGCTAAGGTAAATGCCCAGTCCATTCAATGCCAGGCATAATGAGTATAAGGATCTCAAAAGAACCTCTTTTCGTCCTATGAGCTTTGAGGTGTATGAAGTCTCATATTTTAATCTTGAAGCGGAGTGATAGAGACTACATTTCACTTAGGTTGATCTAGGCCGAAGGCAGACCTAAATAAAGGTCACCCTTCTTTGAAACACTTTGGTATTGCTCCTAGATCAGGATACAAATAATGAATCAGAGCACATGGAGCCATCTC